TGACATAATTGGAAGTTCCTATAATAAAGTGATAGCTTTTGGAAAAGGAGGAAGGCGCTATTTCAATATTCTTTGATTTCAAAGGAACATTATCAATCATCTAAAAAATGGAATACAAAAAAAAGAATAGAAAAAAGCCGGCTATCGGAATCGAACCGATGACCATCGCATTACAAATGCGATGCTCTAACCTCTGAGCTAAGCGGGCCCATATCACAGAAATCTTATATGCATAGTAATTGACTAAACTACTGGAATTGGAATCTTAGTTATTAACTAGTCAATATTATATTGAATATTCTAGAGCATAAGGATTAATATAGCGATCTATAATTTCGATTTATCACAATTCTAATACTAATATTATTAAATAGTGATTGTAAATATTGTTAATATTCTTTTATTTTCAATTATTTTCAATTTGAATTGAATGGTAAATATTATTTTTCATTTCTTTTTTTGGCATTAGAAATACTTTTTATTACAGTTCTATATTTGATTCTATATTATATATCTATATCTCTCTCATTCTATATTTAATTTATTTCAAATTCTAATTGTTTAATGGAATGGTTAGTTATAACTAATGAGACATTCCTCCGTTTTCAGGCGAAAGTTAAAAAACAAGAATCGATCGTTCAAGTATTCCAAATTGGATGGCAAAATGACAGGAAGCGAGACATATAGATCGGGTATATATCCATCTATATTGAATTGCGGATTCCGAAATGATAAAATCATTTTTGATTGGACAAAAAAAGGGTCTCCTATAGAAGATAGTTAAGAAAATCAAAGAGGAGAAAACACGTTTTCGAGATAGGAATCGGTATCTAATGAATTCAATGGTTCCAGTATAAATGAAAGAAAAAGAAAAAGGAATGACATCCCAACGAGATCCTAATCTCAAAACAAAAAGAAAGGGGGATATGGCGAAATTGGTAGACGCTACGGACTTAATTGGATTGAGCCTTGGTATGGAAACTTACTAAGTGATCACTTTCAAATTCAGAGAAACCCTGGAATTAACAAAAATGGGCAATCCTGAGCCAAATCCTGTTTTCTCAAAACAAAGGTTCAGAAAAAAAGGATAGGTGCAGAGACTCAATGGAAGCTATTCTAACAAATGGAGTTAAATGCGTTGGTAGAGGACTCTTTACATCGAAACTTCAGAAAGAAAAAGAATGAAGTGAAGGATAAACGTATATACATACGTATTGAATACTATATCAAATGATTAATGACGACCCGAATCCGTATTTTTTCTATAAAAAATAGAAGAATTGGTGTGAATCCATTCTACATTGAAGAAAGAATCGAATATTCATTGATCAAATCATTCACTCCATAGTCTGATAGATCTTTTGAAGAACTGATTAATCGGACGAGAATAAAGATAGAGTCCCGTTCTACATGTCAATACCGGCAACAATGAAATTTATAGTAAAAGGAAAATCCGTCGACTTTAAAAATCGTGAGGGTTCAAGTCCCTCTATCCCCAAAAAGACTATTTAACTCCCCAACTATTTATCCGACCCCCTTTCCTTAACGGTTCCAAATTCCTTATCTTTCTCATTCACTCTATTCTTTTAGAAATGGATTTTTTTTCTAAGAGTAAATGGTTTTCTCTTATCACAAGCCTTTTGATATCTATGATACACATAGAAATGAACATCTTTGAGCAAGGAATCCCTAGTTGAATGATTCCCGATCAATACAATATCATTACTCATACTGAAACTTCCAAAATCATCTTTTTGAAGATCGAAGAAATTCCCCGGCTTTGAGAAAATTTGTTAATCGACTTACTTGACATAGACCCAGTTCTATGATAGAATCAAATAAAATAAGGATACCACCCAAAGGACTCGAAATCCTCATGTTAACGGTTCCAATTTCCAATCCAGATTGGTAGGATAGAGGACTGGAAATCCTCGTTCCAATCTAATCTGGGTTGGAAATCGCCGGGATAGCTCAGTTGGTAGAGCAGAGGACTGAAAATCCTCGTGTCACCAGTTCAAATCCGGTTCCTGGCACATGATTAATTTGTATGGGTCTCTCTTCCCTAGAATTAATTTCGAATTAATTGATATGAATCAACATACATATTCTTTTAGAGTCTAGATTAGAATAATAGCTTTATCCAGTTTGGCGAGATATACCCCATCTAGAACATAGATGGGTAGAGTTTCTTAGATAAAGTATATAAAAGAGTTGGATTCTATCTCCTCTTTTTTTCTCCTCTCGTTCAAATCAAACGAATTTGTTTGAATACGTAATATATATTCGAAAGGTAAAATTAGTTAATTGTTGAAAGGCTCAAAAGTCAAATCCGAATCTAGGGGGGTTGAAATAGACAAGATTCATCTCAGATCCAAAGAAATAGAATCCGATATTATCTCATTTCTTTGTCTTTTCTTTCATCTTCGATTTCTCCATTCATTCCTATATGCCTTTCTAGAACCCGTCTAAGTAATGTGCGCAGTACAAAGTTCATGATGCA